ATTGAGCCGAATCGAATAAGGAATGAGTATCTTATACTTCTTAATACTAATACTATAATATATAGTATTATATTAGTATTAAGAAGTATTAAGATCTATATATACTATGATTTAAGATCTATATACTATGATTAGATCTTACCTATATATACACAAGATCTAAATACAAGACAAGATTAGGTCGAAGACAAAACAACTCTGTATTTATTATTTCTATTGTTTTGTTTATTTTTTTTTTTATTTTTATCGTTGGATCCATAAATAAATTAATTTTATAGATCCTTGGTATTATTGGGGGATTTTTGGGAGATTATTGGTGGATCCTTTTATTTTATATTGCGTAGCTTCAGACCATAGATCAAGCCAGGGAAGGGCCACTTCTACCCCTCCTGTATATTGTCTTTTTCGTTCCATGTTGCAATACAAATGTATTATTTAATTATATGAGAGATTGTATGAAAATAAATTCTTCATTTATAGGAATAAAAAAAACTATTTATCTTTATTTTATCCTTGGTAATGATAATTTTAATTTGTACATGACGCGAGAGAACCCTGTCTTTATAGTTAATAGTTATTAATTGAGGAAAAGATTAAATACATAATAATAATAATAGATATATGTATATCGAAGTGATATGATACCCTTGGATTCCCCCAAACCCAAAAAGGAGAATCTTTTCTTTCAATACTCACCCGTTATTTAGTTAACAATCCTAGTGACTAGTGATTGGATCCATAGGTTTCAGAAATAAAATAATAAATAAAATCAATTATTATTCATCGAATGACTATTCATCTATTGTATTCTCGTCAAATAGGGGGCGATAAGACTCTATGGAAAAATGGTGGTTCAATTCGATGTTGTTTAACAAAAAGTTAGAATATAGATGTGGGCTAAGTAAATCAGTGGATAGTTCTGATATTATTGGAAATACCAGTGGAAGTGAAGAACCCATTATAAATGATAATGATAAGGGGAAAAACATTCCTAGTTGGAGTAATAGTGACAATTATGCTTTCAATAATGTTGATTATTTATTTGATATCGGGAATATTTGGAGTTTGGTCTCGGATGACACCTTTTTAGTTAGAGATAGTAATGGTGACAGTTATTCTGTATATTTTGATATTGAAAATCAGATTTTTGAGATTGACAATGAGGGTTCTTTTATAAGTGAACCAGAAAGTTTTTTTTCTAGTTGTTTGAATAGTGGGTCCAAAAACTACTATTATCATTACATGTATGATATTCAATCTAGTTGGAATAATCACATTAATAGTTGCATTAATAGTTATCTTCATTTTGAAGTCAGTATTAAAAGTTCTATTTTAGGTGATATCGATTATTACAGTTATAGTTATAATTCTAGTTTCATTTATACTGAAAGTGTAAGTCATAGTGAAAATGGGAATTCGAATTCGAGTTTAAAAACTAGTAGTAATGGCAGCGATCTCAATATAAGAGAAGAGTCTAATGATTTCGATATAAATAAAAATCAAAGCTACAGACATTTATGGGTTCAATGCGAAAATTGTTATGGATTAAATTATAAAAAATTTTTTAAGTCAAAAATGAATATTTGTGAACAGTGCGGATATCATTTGAAAATGAGTAGTTCAGATAGAATCGAACTCTCGATTGATTCGGGCACTTGGGATCCTATGGATGAAGAGATGGTCTCTATGGACCCTATTGAATTTCATTCAGAGGAAGAACCTTATAAAGATCGTATCGATTCTTATCAAAGAAAGACAGGTTTAACTGAAGCTGTTCAAACAGGCATAGGTCAACTAAATGGTATTCCGATAGCAGTTGGGGTTATGGATTTTCAGTTTATGGGAGGTAGTATGGGATCTGTAGTCGGCGAGAAAATCACCCGTTTGATCGAGTATGCTACTAATCGATCTTTACCTGTTATTATTGTATGTGCTTCTGGGGGAGCACGCATGCAAGAAGGAAGTTTGAGCTTGATGCAAATGGCTAAAATATCTTCTGCTTTATATGATTATCAATCAAATAAAAAGTTATTCTATGTATCAATCCTTACATCTCCTACAACCGGTGGAGTAACAGCCAGTTTTGGTATGTTGGGAGATGTTATTATTGCTGAACCTAATGCCTATATTGCATTTGCGGGTAAAAGAGTAATTGAACAAACATTGAATAAAACAGTACCCGAAGGTTCACAAGCGGCTGAGTATTCATTCCAGAAGGGCTTATTCGACTTAATCGTACCACGTAATCCTTTAAGAGGTGTTCTGAGTGAGTTATTTCAGCTCCACAGTTTTTTTCCTCTGAATCAAAATTCAATAAATTAAAGTATAGCACTCGTTATTTGTAGCGAACGAGTATTTTATTTGTATTTAATTTATCGTAAAAAAACTTAAGTTAAGAAGAATGGTCTTTTCGTTGGTAACATGAGTTCTACTTGTAGTAAGAGCTATAAGTTTTGGATAATTATTATTTTTTTCCTTCATATCGATTTTTCTATTTTTTATCTTACTCCTATTCCTGATTACTAGATTACTAATCAGGAACCCTTTATTAATCAATAGGATAAAAAAGCTAAAAGAGTAAGTTTCTCCTTCCGAGGAAGAGGAATTAGGGAAAGGAAAGACATAAAGAAAAAATAATTTTATCTGGCCTTCTTACGTATTAATTTCATTTTAATCGAGACAAAAATTTATCTTATTTATAATTTATTATATAATAAAAATATAAAAGTAAATATATAATAGAAAGAATTTATTTATACTAAGAACCCTCACTTTTATTATGGAATCAAGTTTATAGAATCAAGTTACCGTTTGCTTTGTTGGATTCGATTAGTGAAAGTCGCGAATTCATAAAAAACTCTTTAATACCCTTAAGTAAAAAAAAAAAAAAATAGAAAGAATAAAAAAGGATGGGAGAATAAGAAAGTTTCTTATATTATATGTTATTATTACAGTGAATTATCATACATATTTCATATTTATGTATAACGATGAATTAGGTACACATTTATATTCCTTGCACTTATTAACTACTTAATATTAGTTATATTAGATATACTTATCATTAGTTATATTAGATATACTTATCATAAGATATCTTTAAAATACAAATATTAAATTGAGGCACCCATTCTATGACAGATTTACCCTCTATTTTTGTGCCCTTAGTGGGCCTAGTATTTCCGGCAATTGCAATGGCTTCTTTATCTCTTCATGTCCAAGAAAATAAGATTATCTAAATTTGTATGTGGCTCTTTCCGAACACAAATGAGAGACTCATATGCATACGGATACACGATATCTGCATAAATGCAGATTATATATGGGTCTAGCTGGTTAAAAATAGATTGGTGAATAGTTTGAAATATAAAGTCAATGTATCTAACCAATTACTCCTAATAGTTCCCGTCAAAATAGTGCTAGTTGATGAGAGTTACTTCGGGGTCAAGAAAAGTTAAGTCAAATTCATTTGGGTTATTCTCTCAATTCCAATCGAATACAACCGGATCGAGTATAGTAAGTATAATATGAACTGGCGATCAGAGCATATCTGGATAGAACTTATAACGGGGTCTCGAAAAACAAGTAATTTTTTTTTGGCCTGTATCCTTTTTTTAGGTTCATTAGGATTCTTAGTGGTTGGAACTTCCAGTTATCTTGGTAGGAATCTTATACCCGTATTTCCATCTCAGCAAATCTTTTTTTTTCCGCAAGGGATCATAATGTCTTTTTATGGGATCGCGGGTCTATTTATTAGCTCCTATTTGTGGTGTACAATTGCGTGGAATGTAGGTAGTGGTTATGATCGATTTGATAGAAAAGAAGGAATTGTTTGTATTTTTCGTTGGGGATTTCCTGGAATAAATCGTCGCATTTTCCTTCGTTTCCTTATGAAAGATATCCAATCTATCAGAATGGAGGTTAAAGAGGGTCTTTATCCTCGTCGTGTCCTTTATATGGAAATAAGAGGCCAAGGGGCCATTCCCTTGACTGGCACTGATGAGAATATTACTCCACGAGAAATTGAACAAAAAGCTGCCGAATTAGCCTATTTCTTGCGTGTACCAATTGAAGTATTTTGAAATGAAGAATTAATGTTTTCTTAGTATGAAGGAGGGAACTTGCTAATTCCCTTTTTAATAAAATTGAAGTTTCTTCAAAAGACTTAAGAGAATTCATCCAATATTTCGAATTGATAGGTTACGTTATTCCAGGACTGTGGTTATGGTTAGGCGGTGAAACATTTTGAAATAATTATTGATCCGGGAAGGCTTTTTTTGTCTCGAAATTCGAATCATATTTGTTACTTCTAGTGGATTTTCAAGTATTCATCGACAGGAACAAATAGAGATGAAATTAGTTGGAATTTACCCAATTGAGATATCTCTGGGAATCCTATTTGCTTTCTTATTTTTTTTATCTGAAAAGGACTCTTTTCTATATTTTATTTTGCTAGATCCAAGGACTCAATTTTTACAAAAAAAATGGGAATAAATTCATAGGTTCGATACCTTGTTATAGAATTCGTGTTCAGATAAATATAAAATAGAATCGACGAATGACGAATGCAGCAGATTCATTAACAATTAACAGAAAAAAAAATGAAAAAAACAAAAGCATTGACTTCCCTCCCATATATTATATCCATAATATTTTTGCCCTGGTGGGTCTCTCTCTCATTTAATAAAAGTCTGGAACCTTGGGTTATTAATTGGTGGAATACCCGGCAATCCGAAACTCTCTTGAATGATATTCAAGAAAAAAGCATTCTAGAAAGATTTATAGAATTAGAAGAACTATTCCTGTTGGACGAAATGATAAAGGAATACCCAGAAACACATATACAAAAGCTTCGTATAGGAATACACAAGGAAACAGTACAATTAGTCAAAACACACGATGAGTATAATTTCCATATCATTTTTAATTTCTCGACAAATATAATCTGTTTCGCTATTCTAAGTGGTTATTTTATTATGGGTAATGAAGAACTTGTTATT